TCGCCCATGAACAATTTGTGTCAATGGATTAGTTCGATCCAAAACTTGAGATAAAGGGTGTAGGCCAAAAAATGATTCATAAGTGGTTGTTAATGAAGTGGAAGTGACCAAATTTTGAGGAGTCGGTATCAATTTATGCCGGATTGCTCCACATATAGTTCCTCGAACCGCATTTTCTAAACGAACAAGAGCCAATCCGAATTGATCTTGTAACAGATCTGCTACAGAACGAATACGTTTATTTTTCAAGTGATTCATATCATCAAGTGTACCCATCCCAAATTTCATTCCGATCAAATGATCCGCAGCAGCCAATAGATCTCGTGGTAACAAAAATGTATTGTTCTGAGGTATATCAAGGTTCAGTCTCCGGTTCATATTTCGTCGACCAATCCTTCCTAATTCACATCTTTGTTGAAAAAATTTCTTTTGTAATTCCTTACATAAGGACTCAGAAAATACTGGATCCCCACCCACGCAAGCAAATTGTTGATAAAACTCCAAAATAGCATTTTCTTTTGACCCTATTTTTTTTTTCTCCTTATCATTCGAGAAAGACAAGAAAATTTCAGGGTAACAAACATTATCTAGAATATCTCTTAGATTCGAACCCATAGCTGATGATAGAACTAGAATAGATATTTTTTGTTTCCTACTTACACGTGCCCATATCCTTGTTCTTTTATCAATCTCTAATTCTGATCTTCCTCCCCAATCTGATATTATAGTGCTGGTATAGACAGAAATTCCGTTATGATCCAATTCGGAACGGTAGTAAATACCCGGACTTTGCAATATTTGATTGATCACAATTCTGTATATTCCATTTACTATAGAGGTTCCCAGAGAATTCATTAAAGGAATGTTTCCAATAAAAACCGTTTGTTGTTGCATTTCTCTACCGGTTTTCAAAATTAATCCCGCGGGTACATATAATTCAGAAGAATATGTGAGCGATTCATACACAGCATCTCTTTCTTTTATCAAGGGCTCTACCAATTGATATCTTTCCACAAATAATTGAAATTCCATTTCTTGATCTCTATCTTCAATTTTTGGAAATTTATGAAATTCTTCCGCCAAGCCCCGATTAATGAACCTACAAAATCCCTCAAATTGTATCTGACTAAATCCAGGTATTGTGGACATTCCCTCATTTCCATTACGGAGCATCTTAATCTTAAGTTTCCTCTTTATTGAAAAAATACCATTATTGGTTCACTATTCATCGAACCGTACGGATACGGATCGATCTCGCAATGATGGAATGTATATTTTGTTTACTGAATCACATGAAATTTTAACCAACTCCATATATGTATTTCATACGTATGAACGGAGACGGGGCGGAGAAATAAAGAGCATTTTCGACGCAAATTCGAATTTGCGACAAGTACAAATAGAAAAAAAATGGAAAAAACCTTCCTGGAAAAAAATTCTGTCACTTACACTTATGGAGTCTTGTCTAGAATATCAAAATGGATCCAATTTCTACCTATTATTATGATATTACAATGAGATTGGGTACAAAAAAAATAAATGGATTCGGGATAAAATCTCCTCTCTATGAATGAGATAAAGACAGAATAATCAGAAATAGAGTTTCCTTTTTTTAGCACACTTCATTTCACATGTTCAAAAAAAAATTCGTGGATTCTTTTTGGTAGTAGAATTGATGGAATACGATTGAATTCCGTAATATATATTATTATAATAAAAAAAAGTCGTATTTGTTAAGTAAATGCCAATATGGTTATCGAGTTATTCGTATATCATACCTTTTATCATAATTTCACTTGGGGCAACACGGGTCACACTCTATCAAAATTCCTGTTTTTTTTCTATTCAATATATTCAATGAAAAATTCAAGGACGACGATTTTCTATAGGGATATGTGCATAAGAGCGAGACCCAGCTCGGTATCTGATCTGGGTAATAACAATTTATGTTCTGGGGTTTACATATACACATATATGTTGTTATAATTGAAATTGAAAAGCATTTATTATTGAAAATAATGGGTTTAGTCATAAATAAATTTGTTTTTCTTATGCCATTAAGGAAACCAAATTTCATTTGATATGAAAATGAAAAACCGTTCACTAATTCAAAGTAAAGGGTTAATTGTTATAATTTTCCCTGAATTTTGCAGCCTGTGACCGAAAATCTATTTTTTCCTATTTTCAACAGAAAAGAGAAGTTTTTAAGCTTTGTCTATTTTTAGATACAATCGAGTAGAATAATCTAAACTAGATCCAATAAAAATAAGAATTCATTTTTTTTTTTTAGAATAAGTACGACCGACGGGATTCAAGATAAAAAAAAATTCGTAGTAGAATATGGATTATGGATAATATTTTGATCCATTTTGGATTGGATCGAATTGGGCGGCGACATGGCCAAGCGGTAAGGCGGGGGACTGCAAATCCTTTATCCCCGGTTCAAATCCGGGTGTCGCCTGATCAACAAAAAAAGATTGGGGATTTCTTATTCTTATATTGCTGATCTAATTAGACGAATTCTTGCCCCGCGGAAGCAGAGGCAAAGGACTAAGCAGACGTGTCAATACTTTATTTTTAGAACCATGAGTTCTGGGTGTGGCCCAAACTGGTACGGTGCCAATATGGATGAAACAACTCTCCCTTATTACTTATTAATTTATAATTGAATTTCATAATTCAATTTCATTATTTATTAATGATTGGTTCGGGCTATTTTTTTTTTCACAGGAAATATAGATATCTGATAGAAAGTTATTTATCTTGATGGTATATTTTTATGTTTTTTGCTTATGAGGGGAGGGTACCAAAACAAACAAAAGGTCTTACTATTCTTTTCTTTAGGCTTACCTGTTCCATTAGGAACATTCCTTTGAGATTTCCAAAGGTGTGTGTATTGTATTTGTACTTAATGCTTCCTGATTCTACCAGAAATCCTATAATAATATAGGAACTTATTACAAATGTATTCATTGAATTGGTTTGGTTCATCAATAGCCTTAATTCAGAATCCTATTTTGACTCTGTGCCATTGATTCCACTATGATTATTAATCAATAATGGAATAATTCCTTCATGGAGATAGGGGACATAATTCACATGGATATAGTAAGTCTCGCTTGGGCTGCTTTAATGGTAGTCTTTACATTTTCTCTTTCACTTGTAGTATGGGGAAGGAGTGGACTCTAGGGCTAGGGTACTAATTGAGTAATCCATTGAGTAATCGAATTGTATCAATTCTTTATTGATCGTTTTGCGAAGCCTTAAAAAAATGTTTCTGTTTCCAAATTGTACTGGAATATGGTAATGCATAAAAAAATTCAATTATGAATAATAATCATTCGATCAAACAATGAATGATTACCATAATGGAATTTAATTTCGAAACTCAAATCTACGCATGATAGGAAATTTTTTCTAATCGAATTTTTCCTAAATATTCTATTTTGGTGAATCAACTCTTACCAGAATTATGGATATTACAACGAGAAAAACCAATCCCTATTTTTTTCTTTATTTCTTTCCCCTTTTTCTTAACTTTTACTGTTTGAAGAGAAAGTCTGCTGCTATAACGGCAATACATACTTTCTTTCCACAGGAAGCGATTAGCGGTTGTCCAAAGAAAAGAGGTCCTACACCTAATAAAATGAGATCTTTCTTCCGTTGAGCGATCTGTACATCGCACATTTCACGTTTGTTTTAGACTCCTAGAAATTTTTTTATGCTTTTTTTTGACTCATCTCATCACAAATGTATTCTATTTATATGTAGCGAAAAAAAAAAAAAATAGAATTCGAGTGCTATTTAAAGGTACATCTAATATATGTACATACATATTGTAAATTGATCCATATGAAATGAATGAAGACTAGATTCGTATACAACTTTAGAAACGTTACATTATATAATAATAAATAGTATATAATACTAGATAGTGTGGTAGAAAGAACTATATATATAGTTCTTTCTACCACACTATCTCAGATACTTCTACTTCTGATTCCAGCCCTATCATTTAATTTAAGACTTAAAGTTTGAATCTCTTTTATTTCTTCAATCATTGATAAGAACTAATAATTCAAGTTTCATTCAAATTAATTATTTTGGCTGACCGTTTTTACGTATATGATAAGTAAAAAAGCAGTAGGAACTAAAATAAACAGTGCAGTAGCAATAAGTGCGAGAATATTGACTTCCATAATCTTCTTTTTTTGTTTCGAAATAACTCGGGATCTAATCCCATAGAGATGATAAATTTGACTCCTGTAAATTCAATGGGATGAATTGCATCCTGATGATACTGAATCAGATCAATATTATGAATAACAATATCTGATCTATCAAATTGATTCATCGTCGAAAATGAAATAGTATAACATAGAAAAATCTTTTATTCATACTAAATCAAAAATGCCGTTTTTGATTGGATCATAAATCCTATCATTGGATTTTCATCTTTTTTTTTCACTTTTCTTTTCTATAACCTATTATCTTCCTTATACAATTCTACTACTTATACATACAATAGTATATATACAAATACATACAATTATGAGGTATCATATGACCGGTATTCTATGGGTCATACACAGATCCAATTCAAACAGTAGAAGTGAGATGGAAAAAAGGGCAGATTAAGTATAAAAAATCGAATATTCCAAAAATTGACTAAATACTAAAAGGGGGCCTTGCTTGTTTGGTCTTTTTTTTTTTATTTAATTAGTATCTTCTTCTTGGATTGGGATTAGAACGTATACATCACAAATTAAGTATGCTATTTGAATGAGATAGGTTGTTTCCAACCAATTACTATAGTATTAGAGGATACACAAACAAAGCCGGAATTCAAAAAAGTGTGGTTTCACCTGAACCTGAAAAGTACTCTGTCGAGGTAATTATATTAAGTTTATTGTGTATCGTACAATAAACGAAGATAATTTGTGTCTGCACTCCCGGTAAAAATACGGGCACTCCATAATTCTATTTTGCTCTCTGTCTTCCTTTTCACAGAAAAGAGAAAGATGAATTGAGAAATTCGTCGGATCCTAGTTCGGGACTGACGGGGCTCGAACCCGCAGCTTCCGCCTTGACAGGGCGGTGCTCTGACCAATTGAACTACAATCCCGGCGAGGTATATGGAATACATACTCTTATGGTTTCATAAGAATATTCTACTCGTCATATTGTAAGAGATACACGAATGATATATTGATATCATATCCACATAAATATGTGCTTTAGTGAGAGTGATACGAATTACTAGTAACCTGTGGTTCTTTTATTGTAAAAAAGAAATAATCAATCTTTCAATAAGAAAAAAAGATCCTTTTCTTGATACTTTACTTAAGGATCATGAATATGGATCGTTAGAAAGATCAGAACAGAACGAATGAGAAACATATAGATAGAGCAAAAAAAATCGATTTTTTCTCTTTATTTATACGGATCAGACATTTCTGTTTCTGTAGGACGAATTTATTATATCATACTCATGGAGCGGTGCATTTTTGGGCCGAGCTGGATTTGAACCAGCGTAGACATATCGCCAACGAATTTACAGTCCGTCCCCATTAACCGCTCGGGCATCGACCCAGGAAGAATTCATTCTAGGCTTATTGATAATCCACGATCAACTTCCTTTCGTAGTACCCTACCCCCAGGGGAAGTCGAATCCCCGCTGCCTCCTTGAAAGAGAGATGTCCTGAACCACTAGACGATGGGGGCATATCCGCCCGACCGTCATCATACTATGATGATAGTATGATCAGTTTTTTGGAATTGTCAATATAATCTAATGGTATGGCTAAATCGAAAGAGTCTTTCCTACTTTCTATGTTATGATTCGATAGATTTTTTTTTGTTTGATTTGATACTTCACTTCATGAATGAAGCATCTCATACTATAATAACTCTATATAAAATATTCTATATAACTCTATATAAAGAAGTATAGGATTCCTTCGGTTCGGTCAATGATTGGTCCGACCTGAAAAAGGGGGTAAACCCCCATTTCATTTCTTTTTTATTCATTGCTTCGTTTATCGTTCAGATAAAATATGCCTATAACTATCTCACACTAAGTCAGAAAATGCAAAAAGGGATAAAAAAGTTCTTTTTTATAAGAATTCGATTCGGGGTACGAATCCCCTCATCACATGATTCAAGAAAATGCCTTGAATCTATGTCAATATTGGATTCGTAAATCAAGCGAGTCTTGTTCTGATGGGTCAGGTCAGTCAAAGTAAACAAAGCAAGGGGGATCAGTCTTGAAACAATTCACTGCATTTTCTCAAAAAGAAAAAGAATAATTTTACCTCTAAGTAAATCAGATTTTTTTATGAATGAGTTCATATGTACATATATACCTATAGTACTAGTCTAATGCATATATACATATATGCATTAGACTCCATAATAGAAAATGACTAATTCATGAATTAAATAGGGCCTTTTTAACTCAGTGGTAGAGTAACGCCATGGTAAGGCGTAAGTCATCGGTTCAAATCCGATAAAGGGCTTTTTCCAAAAAACTCAAGTCACTCAAGTCTTATTCTTCGTTTTTCAACGTAGAATAGAGATATTGTTGATAAAAAAAAGAAAAAGGTAACCGCATTATAATGAGTTCCGCTTATTAGGAGTTTTTTTATAGTTTAAAAGTTGAACATTGAATCATTATCATAATGACTAATTGCACTTTTATTTTAGGGGATTCCGCTCTGTAGTGACATAATAGTCCTCTTCATATCTTATATATTCCATTTTTTTTTGTCCCAGGACAAAAAATATTCTAGATATCCAATCTCTATTATTAATTGCCAAACCAAAATATTCCTACTTCCCCATTTTTCCTATCAAACTACCATAACATAAAATTATAAAAGTAAGTGGACCTAACCCATTGAATCATGACTATATCAGCTATTCTGATATATATATTCGATATATATTAAATCCTAGAAGCGGTTTTTGTTTTATTTCCTTGGAACATACAAGGCAAGAATTTTTCGATATTTCTTATTTTATCTTCTTGTTACTGGATGTTCCATAGGAATAAATCGCTATTCTTTTCCGATACATATAAAAAAGTAGATTATATTTCGAAAATATATTTTTCAATAGATTTCCTTGGTTTCAGAATCCAATATTGTTTTGTTCCGACAATGCAATAGAGAACGAATGCGAGAAAGGGGCTTTCATTTCCAGTCTACAATTATTTAATATTTCATTTATGGGCAGGGAAAACAGAATTTTCTTATTTTTTTGTTTGCACCGTTAAAAGATATACTCTGGAATATGAGTTAGAGGACAATTTGGGGTTCAAATGGTTATATAGTGTTATATAGTAATAGTAAGAACTAATCGAATCGAACTCGTGGATTTACCTAGGTCGGTTTATGTCCCAATAGAAAAGAAAAAAAAGAATAATTTGTATCTTCGAAACCCATTGTAATTGTAAGGGGCATTGAACGAAGAATCGTCCATAGATAATTGAACTATCGC